ATATTTTTGATTTTTAAACTAGGTTTCGGTTAGTTGAGCTTGAACATGACTATTCTTTCATTGAAATTGAATAAGTAAAAAATTGAATTGCACATTCGCTTGGGTGGTACCAACGAAACCGAGTGCTTACTCCCATTTTTTATTGAATTAACCGATGAATTTGCTATCGAAGATTTTTTCTGTATTCGAAAAATTTCGCAACAAAATTTAACATATTTTTTTATTATGAGAATAAATCTTACTACTTCGGATCCAGAGGTTTCGATACGTGAAAAAAAAAATCTGGGACGTATCGCCCAAATCATTGGTCCGGTACTGGATGTAGCCTTTCCCCCGGGTAAGATGCCTAATATTTACAATGCTCTGGTGGTTAAGGGTCGAGATACTCTTGGTCAAGAAATTAATGTGACTTGTGAAGTACAGCAATTATTAGGAAATAATCGAGTTAGAGCTGTAGCTATGAGTGCGACAGAGGGTTTAAAGAGAGGAATGGACGTGGTTGATATGGGAAATCCTCTAAGTGTTCCAGTCGGCGGAGCAACTCTAGGACGAATTTTCAACGTGCTTGGAGAGCCTGTTGATAATTTGGGTCCTGTCGATACTCGCACAACATCTCCTATCCATAAATCCGCGCCTGCTTTTATACAATTAGATACAAAATTATCTATTTTTGAAACAGGAATTAAAGTAGTAGATCTTTTGGCCCCTTATCGTCGTGGGGGAAAAATCGGACTATTCGGTGGGGCTGGCGTGGGTAAAACAGTACTAATTATGGAATTGATCAACAACATTGCCAAAGCTCATGGTGGTGTATCCGTATTTGGTGGAGTAGGCGAACGGACTCGTGAAGGAAATGATCTTTACATGGAAATGAAAGAATCTGGAGTCATTAATGAACAAAATCTTGCGGAATCAAAAGTAGCCCTAGTCTACGGTCAGATGAATGAACCGCCGGGAGCTCGTATGAGAGTTGGTCTGACTGCCTTAACTATGGCAGAATATTTCCGAGATGTTAATGAGCAAGACGTACTTCTATTTATCGATAATATCTTCCGTTTCGTACAAGCGGGATCCGAGGTATCCGCTTTATTGGGTAGAATGCCTTCTGCTGTGGGTTATCAACCCACCCTTAGTACCGAAATGGGTACTTTACAAGAAAGAATTACTTCTACGAAAAAAGGGTCCATAACCTCTATTCAAGCAGTTTATGTACCTGCAGACGATTTGACTGACCCCGCTCCTGCCACCACATTTGCACATTTAGATGCGACTACCGTACTATCAAGAGGATTAGCTGCCAAAGGTATCTATCCAGCGGTAGATCCTTTAGATTCAACGTCAACTATGCTACAACCTCGAATTGTTGGCGAGGAACATTATGAAACTGCGCAACAAGTCAAGCAAACTTTACAACGTTACAAGGAGCTTCAGGACATTATAGCTATCCTGGGGTTGGACGAATTATCCGAAGAGGATCGCTTAACCGTAGCAAGAGCACGAAAAATTGAGCGTTTCTTATCACAACCCTTTTTCGTAGCCGAAGTATTTACAGGTTCACCGGGAAAATATGTTGGTCTAGCGGAAACAATTAGAGGGTTTAAATTGATCCTTTCCGGAGAATTTGATTCTCTTCCTGAACAGGCCTTTTACTTAGTGGGTAACATCGACGAAGCTACTGCGAAGGCTACAAACTTAGAAATGGAGAGTAAATTGAAGAAATGACCTTAAATCTTTGTGTACTGACTCCGAATCGAATTGTTTGGGATTCAGAAGTAAAAGAAATCATTTTATCTACTAATAGTGGACAAATTGGCGTATTACCAAATCACGCGCCAATTGCCACAGCTGTTGATATAGGTATTTTGAAAATACGCCTTAATAACCAATGGTTAACGATGGCTCTGATGGGCGGTTTTGCTAGAATAGGCAATAATGAAATCACTATTTTAGTAAATGATGCAGAGAAGAATAGTGACATTGATCCACAAGAAGCTCAGCAAACTCTTGAAATAGCAGAAGCTAACTTGAGAAAAGCTGAAGGCAAGAGACAAACAATTGAGGCAAATCTAGCTCTCAGACGAGCTCGGACACGAGTCGAGGCTCTCAATACGATTTGATTTTGTAACTAGCTGACGTGTCAAAAAAAAAAAAGAATGTATAAAAAAAATAGGATCGAAAAGCGAGAAAAACACTAAAAGAAAAAAAGCTGGTTACAAAAACTTATTAGACACCATTGATCATGGTGTCTAATAAGTTATACCTACTATTGGATTTGAACCAATGACTCCTGCCGTATGAAAGCAATACTCTAACCACTGAGTTAAGTAGGTTATTTATCATCGTAAAGAGAAGGAAAAGGGATACCTATCACATCGATAGGATTATAAATCCAATATTATTTCTAAGCAATACCAATAAACAACGAGATCAAAGAGATATAATGTTCGATCATGTAATATTAATCTTGACAAGAAATTATCTACATGATAAGATAAAATGT